GATTCATTGACTGGACTCTTATTTACGTTTTTCATTACACCTAACTATTGAAAATTTAACTAACAAAACAAATCAGTAAAAAAAACTAATAATAGATATTGCTCTTATCATATATTATACCATAGCCAAATAAAAACATATCCAAACAAAACGTTCGCGCTTTAACTTCGTTCTCGAAAGAAAAGTAAATCTAATTCTAAATTTTTAGCATTTATTTAGAAATAATAAAACGAATTTATGAATTTTGATTTCGAGCTAAAAAGGGTTTGGTATTGGTATATTTTTATTTATTAGAATCCGTGCGAAGTAATTTATATTTAGATTGATTAGATATGTAAAGAAATAAAACTTGTTTTGTTCTTTGCTAGGTAAGATATTAAGAGATACGACGATAAAAAAAATATTTCACAACGTTGTCAACATTTCTAATGAAACTGACTAAAGATCTTTCTAAAGCCCTCACTTGTCCACTTAAGTAGTACGTTACCAGATCAATATAACTTATTATTCGGTTGGAATTTAGGTTGCTCTCTCATATCATTATTTTTACTCCAAAAATTAACTAGAAATATATAATTAATTATATATTTCTAGTTAAACAAGGAATTCTCACCAATTTATTAGGGATAGTAAAGATAAAAACTCAATATCATTAACCTACTGGGACTTGCTTTTTAACCGTCCCGCCATTAAAAATAGAAAAAGACTGCGGGAAGGGGTAAATGAAAATTTGCATCTATAAAATTATAGGGCTATACGGACTCGAACCGTAGACCTTCTCGGTAAAACAGATCAAACTTTATTATTATTATCAAACTGATTCAAACTGTTTCAAAGACCCAACATGCATTTTTTTGCATTGGGCTCTTTCATTAACTGATATAAATATAAGTGAGTCCACCATATTTTTTAAGTAGATGGTTCCATGTGTTCGGATTCATTTTTTGGATTCTGATCCGGAAGCACTACCAAAGTCTTTCAAAGAAGGGTTATTGTGACGTAGGTCTGCCTTTGGCCTAGATGTATTTAAAAATTAGATTGAGTCTCTATCGCTCTAGTTAAAGAATAAAAAATGAAACTTCATACACCTTAAAGTTCATAGGACGAAAAGATATTTTTGAGGTACTTATACTTCATTATGCTTAGCATTAAATAAGCTTTTTATTCACCCTATCAGTATCTCGAATCAATAAGGCGTTCTATTCAATAACTAAATGGACACCCCAATTTGGCTGAACTAATTGTCAGGCTATTGTTCTCTTGTTTCCTTAAAGTCATAGAGTAAGACATCGATTTGTCAATCAAGTTTTTTTGATTGCATGCTGAACTCCTCTGAAAAACATTGGCGCACGTGTAAACGAGTTGCTCTACCAACTGAGCTATAGCCCTTATGCTTGTGCTACATATTTTAGCACGCAGCAAAATTTTTGTCAAGATGTGTATTCCACGATCCAACATTATAGCTATTTGATCTGTTTGATTCATATTGCTTAGAAGTACTATTCTATTTATAATCTAGGTGATGATAAATGACCTACTTAACTCAGCGGTTAGAGTATTGCTTTCATACGGCAGGAGTCATTGGTTCAAATCCAATAGTAGGTAGAGCTTATTAGATACCAGAGTCAATGGTATCTAATAAGTTTTTATACTCAAGACTATTTATAATCTTATAAAAAATAATTTTTAATTAATTTGTAACTTTTTTCATTAGAATTTAATTACGCTTAGTTGTAGTTTTCTTCAATTAGCAAAAAAAGATCAAATAAAAAAAGAGAACTTCTTTTTTTTATGCTTATGCGGACAGACCCATGTGTTAGGAAATCATATTGATAGCTTCTACTCGTGTCCTAGCTCGTCTGAGAGCTAGATTTGCTTCAATTATTTGTCTCTTTCCTTCTGCTTTCCTCAAATTAGTTTCTGCTAGTTCAAGAGTTTGCTGAGCTTCTTCTGGATTAATGTCACTACCTTTCTCAGCAGCATTTACTAAAACTGTGATTTCATTATTGCCTATTCGAGCAAAACCGCCCATCAGAGCCATCGTTAACCATTGGTCGTTAAGTCGTATTCGTAATATACCTATATCGACAGCAGTGGCAATAGGGGCGTGGTTTGGTAATACGCCGATTTGTCCACTATTAGTAGATAAAATTATTTCTTTTACTTCGGAATCCCAAACAATTCGATTAGGAGTCAGTACACAAAGATTTAAGGTCATTTCTTCAATTTGCTCTCCATTTCTAAGTTCATAGCTTTCGCGGTAGCTTCATCAATGTTACCTACTAAATAAAAGGCCTGCTCGGGAAGCCCGTCTAATTCTCCGGAAAGAATCAACTGAAACCCTCTAATTGTTTCTGCTAGACCAACGTATTTTCCTGGCGAACCTGTAAATACTTCGGCAACGAAAAAGGGTTGTGATAAGAAACGCTCCATTTTTCGTGCTCTTGCTACAGTTAAACGATCTTCTTCGGATAATTCGTCTAATCCAAGGATAGCTATA